TGACCTTTCATAAGCGGGGACAGAACGAAACGGCCATAATAAAGACGCTTACTGTCTGTTCTTGATTCAACACACTTCCACTGTAGTGTTCGAGTGGATACTGCTACTTCTTCTCGAACCATACTAATATTATTGTTTGATCAGATCATTGAATCATTTATTTCTATTGAAATCCATTCAATTTTGATTTCTACACACGTCTTTTTTTAGGAGGCCTACATCCATTATGTGGCATAGGGGTTACGTCACGTACGAAACTTAATAGTATACCACTTCTACGAATGGCTCGTAATGCTGCATCTCTTCCGAGACCAGGGCCTTTTATCATGACTTCTGCTCGTTGCAGACCCTGATCCACTGCCGTACGAATAGCATTTCCTGCTGCGGTTTGAGCAGCAAATGGTGTCCCTCTTCTTGTGCCTCTGAATCCACAAGTACCAGCGGAGGACCAAGAAACCACCCGACCTATTACATCTGTAACAGTCACAATGGTATTGTTGAAACTCGCTTGAACATGAATAACTCCTTTTTGTATTCTACGTCCATTCTTACGTGAACCAATTCTTGGTATAGCTTTTGTCATATTTTATCATCTCATAAATATGAGTCAGAGATATACGGATATATCCATTTCATGTCAAAACAGATCCTTTATTTGTACATCGGACCGTTTAGAAAGTCCCTTGTTAGAAAGATTACCCCTGTCTCTGTTTATGTTTCGGATTGGAACAAATTACTATAATTCGTCCCCGCCTACGGATCAGTCGACATTTTTCGCAAATTTTACGAATGGAAGCCCTTATTTTCATATTTGTTATTCCTTAATTCCAAATATACTCCTTGGAAGAAAATAAGTCTCTTGAAATTTTGAACCTCGAATTGTATTCCCATGAAAGGAATTTTGAAATTCAAATAAAAAGCCGCCTAATCATTCGACTCTTTGTTGCGAAGTCTATAAATTATACGTCCCCTAGTTGAATCATAACGACTTACTTCGATTTTGACTCTATCTCCTGGTAGTATCCGGATAAAACTCCGTCGGATCCTCCCCGAAACATAACCTAGAATCAGATCTTCATTGTCTAAACGAACTCGGAACATACCATTGGGAAGTGATTCAGTAATTAAACCTTCGTGAATCAATTTTTGTTCTTTCATTCCAGGTAACCCCCTTGAAGTATCAACTAATGGAGGAGGAGTAATAGTAGACAATTCGTCTTTCCTCTCTTTTTCCCAAATAGCAAGTTACGGATCAAATTCGGATACCAGAAGGATCACCAGATATAATACAAAATTTCTCCCCCAATTCTTTCTAGTCGAGCTTCTCGATCTGTCATTATACCTCGAGAAGTAGAAAGAATTACGACCCCCATTCCCCCTAAAATCCTAGGAATTCGTTGATGGTTGGAATAGATTCGTAGACCGGGACGACTGATACGCTTTAAAATATTTTTATATGTTCCTTTCCTATTCCTTCTATGTCGCAGGGTTGAAACCAAGAAATATTTGTTGTTTTCCCTATGTTTCCTAACATTTTCAATAAACCCTTCTTGTAGAAGTATTTTAACAATGTTTTCGGCGATATTAGTAGATGCTATTCGAACCGTTCCTTTTTTATCCATGTTAGCATTTCTTATAGAAGTTATTATATCGGCAATAGTGTCCCTACCCATGACGAACTAAAATTATGGGTGCCTTCCAGTTTTGATATAATCAACATGTTCCTTTTTTTTTTTTTTCATTTTTTCTTATTTATTTATGAATTATTAAAGGTATATGCGTGAGACACAATCTACTAACGTGATCTATTTCAGAGACCTGACTATACTCGGTCTCATCTACTAATATTTATAAGACTTCAGGAGCTAATGAGACTATTTTAGTGAAATTCAACTGTCTCAATTCCCGCGCGATCGCTCCAAAAACTCGAGTTCCTTTTGGATTCCCTTCTTGATCAATGACAACTGCTGCATTGTCATCATATCGTATTATCATACCGTTGTCGCGTTTGAGTTCTTTACATGTACGTACAATTACAGCTCTGATCACTTCTGATCTTTCGAGAGGCATATTGGGCACTGCTTCTTTGATTACAGCAACAATAACGTCACCAATATGAGCATATCGTTGATTACTAGCTCCTATGATTCGAATACACATCAATTCTCGAGCCCCGCTGTTGTCCGCTACATTCAAATGAGTCTGAGGTTGAATCATATCATTTTTTTTTTGAATCTGCTCTTTCAATGCAAAAGGCAAAGGAAAAAGAGAGAAATATTGTCTGCCCAGAAATCCAAAAATCTGCGATTGTATTTTTCATCACAAATACCCTTCACATACCTATCACGCGATAATGAATTGAGTTCGTATAGGCATTTTGCACGCAGCTATTTCAATAGCTGCTCTGGCTACAGTTTCTGATACTCCGCCCATTTCATAAAGTATTCGACCGGGTTTAACGACAGATACCCAATATTCGGGAGATCCTTTCCCCGAACCCATACGTGTTTCGGTAGGTCTTACTGTAACGGGTTTGTCGGGAAATATACGTACCCATATTTTTCCACCACGGCGTGCATATCGTGTCATTGCTCGTCGTCCTGCTTCTATTTGTCTAGATGTGATCCAAGCGGGTTCAAGTGCCTGAAGAGCGTATCTGCCGAAACAAATATGATTGCCTCGATAAGATATTCCCTTCATTCTTCCTCTCTGTTGTTTACGGAATCTGGTTCTTTTGGGGTTATAGTTGATGGTTGTTTCTCAATCCCATCTCTACTGCAGAACCGGACATGAGAGTTTCTTCTCATCCAGCTCCTCGCGAATGAAACGATTCAATAAGATTACGTATATGTATTTATTGAATGAATAATACACTGAATCATGGAATTTATTGATATTTAATCTGTCACACGGGAAGCCGTATAGTATATAGTATATACGGCTAGACGGATATTTCTATTTTATTTATATGGGATAATGCCTTTCTTTTGAAAATGAATCCTTGACCTTTACCGAATCTGTCAAAATACTGCAATCCAATAATGGTTTCGCGGGCGAATATTGACTCTTTCCATATTTGCTTCATTCGTAGGGTGAACCCATGACCTATCAGAAGAAATTAATTGGTTCCTGGTTGATTCCGCCATCCCACCCAATGAATCATTAGGATTCGTTTTCAATAGAATCTTCCGCAGTCACAGGTTTCGTCGTTCCCATAGCTTTTCCATTAATGGCTAGGCCTGAACTATGCAATGGAGCTCCTAATTAAATTCGTTCCCGAGCCAATCTCCTCAGTCTCTATTGACTCGGGGCTCTTTATTATTTGTATTTTTCTTATGAACCGTATTCATCTAATTATGGACGAATCAGTATTGATGCTTTATCACACTGCCTTTTATGATATGATGTGATTGATAGACCATACATATTGGAATCATATATCATGGAGATTCTCCTTCTCTCTTTCTCTCGCCCTTCCAGTTACCCACATCCCTCTATTTTTCTTTCCAACCTATAAATGGATTTTTCCTTTATGGAAAAAAAAGATTTCAGTTGCTACAACTATATGATCGATACATCATATGGCGACTGCTTCCTTGGATCTCGATAATACAAAGCAATGAGTTGGTTACTAGTTCTTATAGTTATTAGTTAGGGGCTGGTCTGTTTTTTGAATCCCAACTTTAAATAAAAAACCAACGAGTCACACACTAAGCATAGCAGTTCCACCAAAAGGTCAATCGAATTTTTATTCAACCTTATAGAATTAGAATTGCTCATTTTTCATTTTTTTTTTATTGAAGTGAAAAGGAATAGTTTGTAGTTTTTGTTCTATCACTGAATAGAATGGCAAGCAAAGGAAGGGTCCATTATTGCTCGTCTACAAATATCCAAATTTTGATGCCCAATGCCCCATAGGCAGTTCGAACTGTATAGGAACAATGATCAATTTTAGCTCGAATGGTTTGGAGGGGAACCCTACCTTCTCTGATCCATTCGACACGTGCAATTTCTTTTCCGTCGATACGCCCTGCAATTTCCACTTGAATTCCTTTTGTGTCTGCTTGTTCAGTTAATTCAATAGCTTTTTTCATTGCCTTTCGAAACGAAACCCTATTCTTTAATTGTAGAGCTATATATTCTGCAAGAATATTAGGTTGTCCATAAGGTTTTGCAACTCTTGTAATAGCAATGTTAAGTCTCCGATTCACAGAATGAAGCCCCTTTTGTACATTGATCTGCAATTCTTCGATTCCTCGTGTTTGGCCTTCTATTAACAAATTTGGGAATCCAATATAGATTATGACCTGGATCAAGTCCATTTTTTTTTGAATCTCTATATGTGCAATTCCAATTCCTTCGAAACTTGAAGATACTCTTATATTTTTTTGTACATATATCTTGATACAATCCCGTATTTTTTCATCTTCCTGGAGACCTATGTAATAACTTTTTGGTTGTGCGAACCAAAGGGAACGATGACTTTGGTTTTCGCCAAGGCGGAAACCAAGTGGATTTATTTTTTGACCCATCTTTTTTTTTCTCTCTCTCTCTCCTTCTCTATATATCTTTCTATTATAGGATCTCTCCATACATTTTTTGTTTCTAAAAATATATCCTGATCTGTTTTCTTTTTAGAGCTATCCTTCAATACAATAATTATATGACAGGCGGGTCTTTCTATCGGATAACTACGTCCTCTAGCCCTGGGTTTTAACTTTTTCACGATAGTACCCCCATTGACTTCGGCTTTACTAATGACCGAATCAGCTTCGTTGAAATTTTTATTGTGACTAGCATTTGCTGCTGCAGAATAAACCAGTTTAAAAATGAGATAAAATGCTCGATAAGGCATGAGTTCCAGTAACATAAGTGTTTTCTCATAGGAATGCCCACGAATCTGATCAATGACTCTTCGTGCTTTGTGAGCAGACATACATATACGTTGAGCTAAAGCTTGTACTTGTGTACTCGAGCTCCTCTTCATCTTCTGCTTTTCAAGGTCTTCTTCCACTTTCTCCACTTTGACATAAGATAAGGTTCGCCTCCCGCCAATGAACGAAGAGCACCTATTTCACTTTATTTTATTAACGGAGAGATCTAGTATCGTTTCTCGCGTGTCCCTGGAAAGTAAGAGTAGGTGCAAATTCTCCTAATTTTTGACCCACCATACGATCCGTTATATAAATAGGTAAATGCGCCTTTCCATTATGAATGGCAATTGTATTGCCGATCATTGTGGGTATAATGGTAGATGCCCGAGACCAAGTTACTATTATCTCTTTTTCCTCTCTCATGTTAAGCTTCTTTATTTTTTCCAATAAATGATTAGCTACAAAAGGATTTTTTTTTAGTGAACGTGTCACGGTCTATTATTCCCCCCCCCCCCCTTTTTTTTTTGAAAAGACGAGTAAAAAACAATATTTATTTGATTTTGAATATTCCTATTTACGGCGACGAATAATAAAACTATTACTATATTTATTCCTTTTCCTACTTTTTCTTCCAAGCGCAGGATAACCCCAAGGGGTTGTGGGTTTTTTTCTACCAATCGGGGCCCTCCCTTCACCACCCCCGTGGGGATGGTCTACAGGGTTCATAACTACCCCTCTTACTACAGGACGCCTACCTAGCCAACACTTAGATCCGGCTCTACCCAAACTTTTCTGGTTCGCCCCAACATTACCCACTTGTCCGACTGTTGCTGAGCAGTTTTTGGATATCAAACGGACCTCCCCAGATGGAAATCTTAATGTGACCGATTTACCCTCTTTTGCAATCAGTTTCGCTACAGCACCTGCTGCTCTAGTTAATTGTCCACCCTTTCCAAGTGTGATTTCTATGTTATGTACGGCCGTGCCTAAGGGCATATGGGTTGAAGTAGATTTTTCTTTTTGATCAATAAAAACCCCTTCCCAAACCGTACAAGCTTCTTCCAAAGCATACGGCTTTCCGGATGTATATCTATATTATATGATGATATCTAGACAGATGGATTTTATATGAATCGTGTGATGAAGTACCACATGAGTGGATATATAGGAATACAAATCTGCCAAATCACTCATGTTATGATCTTATACATCCTAGGTCTCTCCGTTTCGTCATCTGGCTTATGTTCTTCATGTAGCATTCAGACCGAATGACTCTATGAAATTACGTCGCTACTTCCACATATTACGGGTAACGTAGGAGACATCTCTATTTTTCCCCGGGGGAATTTTTAGAATTACCACCACTTAGCTTTCAATTCACCTCTGACCATCAAATGAAATGTGAATAACCCATCCTCTTCTCTTTGAAACAAGGGTCGCTTCCGCTTCTGTCCGTGCTTCAAACAATTTTGTCTTCTCCATATTACCATATCTGGAGTGTCAATAGTTTTCTATGAGGAACTACTGAACTCAATCACTTGCTGCCGTTACTCTTCAGTTTTCTGTTGAGGTCTATCCCGTAGAGGTACTCAAATTGGATCAGTGATCAATTTCTAGGTTTCGTCGTAAACCTAATTGGTTACTTCCAATTACGTAAATCCATAGTTCAAACCGCACTCAAAGGTAGGGCATTTCCCATTGATATAGGAACTTCTGTACCAGAAACAATGGTATCTCCAATTATAGCCCCTCTGGGATGTAAAATATATCTTTTCTCACCATCTCCATAGTGTATGAGACAAATGTATGCATTTCGATTAGGGTCATATTCTATGGTTACGATCCTAGCAGATATGTCTTTTTCATTCCGTCGAAAATCGATTTTACGGTATAGACGCTTATGGCCTCCTCCTCTATGCCCTGCGGTAATGATTCCCCTGGAATTACGACCTTTACCACAGCGATGCTGTCCATAGATCAAATTATTTCGCGGATTGGATTTCGCTTGACTGTCTATGGATCCTTTGCGTATGCTCGGGGTAGAAGTTTTGTATAAATGTATCGCCGTGTTATTTAGTATTTTTTTTTCTTTTTTTTTTACTTCAATTCTTTTCTCTTCTCTATAAGAGGTAAAATAGAATAACCCGGTTGAAGCGTAATGATCATACGTCTGTAATGCATTGTATGTCCCATAATGGGTCCCATTCTTCTACCCTTTCCCGGGAGTTGATGACTATTTCTAGCTATTACTTTGACGCCAAAGAAGAGTTCGACCCAATGCTTTATTTCTGTCCTAGTTGATCCTGATTCGACTTTCTTCCCCACGAGTTCCAGTATCGATAAGAATTCTAGTTCTTACTCTTCATATGTTATGGTTGGTATGAATATACCATACCAATTCGTTATGTATGGATGATGAGATTCCATTGATACGGAGCCAGTGGAACTAGCCTTATTGAATGTCCCCGTTGGCCTGCATCCAGCAGGAATTGAACCTACGAATTCGCCAATTATGAGTTGGGTGCTTTAACCATTCAGCCATGGATGCTTCACTGGGGTCATTGTACATCGCGAGTGACCCAAATTCAATTCACTTAGATTCTTTTGGATTCTTTAGGAGGAATCAATGAAATGAGAGGACATCAATTCAAATCCTGGATCTTCGAATTGAGAGAAATCAAGAATTCTCACGATTTCTTGGATTCATGGATCCAACCCGATTCGGTGAAATCTTTCACTTCCTTTTTTTTCCACCAAGAGCGCTTTATGAAACTTTTTGATTCCCGAATTTGGAGTGTCCTAATTTCACGTGATTCACAGGGTTCAATTCGTCGACATTGCACGATCAAAGGTGTAGTACTGCTTGTACTTGTAGTAGCGGTCCTTATATACAATCGAAATAGGGTCGATAGGGTCGAAAGAAAAAATATCTATTTGATGGGGCTTCTTCCTAAACCTCTGCGTTCCATTGGACCCCCCAATTATACATTGAAAGAATCCTTTTGGTCTTCCAATCTCAATAGGTTGATTGTTTCGCTCCTGTATCTTCCAAAAGGGAAAAATATCTATGAGAGTTGTTTCATGGATCCGAAAGAAAGTACTTGGGTTCTTCCAATAACTAAAAAGTGTATCATGTCTGAATCTAACTGGGGTTCGCGGCGAAGGAGGAATGCGATCGTAAAAAAGAGGAATTCCAGCTGTAAGATATCGAATGAAATTGCAGCTGGCATTGAGATCTCATTCAAAGAGAAAGATATAAAATATCTGGAGTTTTTTTTTGTATCCTATACGAATGATCCGATCCGCAAGGACCATGATTGGAAATTATTTGACCGCCTTTCTCCGAGTAAGAAGCGAAACATAATCAACTTGAATTCGGGACAGCTATTCGAAATTTTAGTGAAACATTTGATTTGTTATCTCATGTCTGCTTTTCGTGAAAAAAGACCAATTGATGAGGGGGGTTTCTTCAAACAACAAGGAGCTGAGGCGACTATTCAATCAAACGAGATTGAACATGTTTCCCATCTCCTCTCGAGAAACAAGGGGGGTATTTTTTTGCAAAATTGCGCTCAATTTCATATGTGGCAATTCCGCCAAGATCTCTTCGTTATTGGGGGGAAGAATCGGCACAAATCGGATTTTTTGAGGAACGTCTCGAGAGAGAATTTGATTTGGTTAGACAATCCGTGGGTGGTAAACAGGAATCGGGTTTTTAGCAAGGTACGGAATGTATCGTCAAATATTCAATATGATTCCATAAGATCCATTTTCTTTCAAGTAACGGATTCTAGCCAATCGAAAGGATTTTCTGATCAATCCATAGATCCTTTCAATTCCAGTAGTAATGAGGGTTCGGAATATCACACATTGATCAATCAAACGGAGATTCAGCAACTAAAAGAAAGATCAATTCTTTTAGATACTTCCTTTCTTCAAACGGAACGAACAGAGATAAAATCAGATCGATTCTCAAAATACCTTTCCGGATATTCCTCAATGGCTCGGCTATTCCCGGAACGTGAGAAGCAGATGAATAATCATCTGCTTCCAGAAGAAATAGAAGAATTTCTTGGGAATCCTACAAGATCAATTCGTTCTTTTTTCTCTGATAGATGGTCAGAACTTCATCTGGGTTTGAATCCTACCGAGAGGTCGACTATAGATCAGAAATTGTTGAAGAAACAACAAGGTGTTTCTTTTGTCCCTTCGAGGCGATCGGAAAATAAAGAAATAGTTGATATATTCAAGATAATTACGTATTTACAAAATACCTCCTCAGTTCATTCAATTGCAGCAGATCCGGGATGGGATATGGTTCCGAAGGATGAACCGGATATGGACAGTTCCAATAAGATTTCATTCTTGAACGAAAATGCATTTTTTGATTTATTTCATCTATTCCATGATCGGAACAAAGGGGGATACAGGTTGCACCACGAGTTTGAATTAGAAGAGACATTTCAAGAAATGGCAGATCTATTCACTCTATCAATAACCGAGCCGGGTTTAGCCTATCATAATAAGGAATTTGGCTTGTCTATTGATTCCTACGGAAAATTATTGAATGAGGTATTCAACTCCGGGGATGAATCGAAAAAGAAATCTTTATTGGTTCTACTTTCTATTTTTTATGAAGAGAATGAATCTTTTTGAAAATTATTGAATGAGGTATTCAACTCCGGGGATGAATCGAAAAAGAAATCTTTATTGGTTCTACTTTCTATTTTTTATGAAGAGAATGAATCTTTTTATCGAAAGATAAAAAAAAAATCGGTCCGGATCTCCTGCGGGAATGATTTGGAAGATCCAAAACCAAAAATAGCGGTATTTGCTCACAACAACATAATGGAGGCGATCCATCAATATAGATTGATCCGAAATCAGATTCAAATCCAATATAGTACCTATGGGTACATAAGAAATGTATTGAATCGATTCTTTTTAATGAATCGACCCGATTGCAACTTCGCATATGGAATTCAAAAGCATCCCATAGGAATTCAAAAGCACCCAATAGGAAATGATATTCTGAATCATCTAACTATAATAATAGATAAGATCAACCAACATTTATCCAATTTGAAAAAGCTTAAGAAGAAGTGGTTCGATCCTCTTATTTCTCGAACCGAGAGATCCACGAATCTGGATCCTAATGTATATAGATACAAATGCTCCAATGGAAGCAAGAATTTCCAGGAACATTTGGAGCATTTCGTTTCTGAGCAGAAACACCGTTTTCAAGTAATGTTCGATCGATTACGTATTAATCAATATTCGATTGATTGGTCCGAGGTTATCGACAAACAAGATTTGTCCAAGCCATTTCGTTTCTTTTTGTCCAAGTCACTTCTCCTTTTTTCCAAGTCGCTTCTCTTTTTATCTAAGTCACTTCCTTTTTTCGTTGTGAGTCTCGGGAATATCTCCATTCATAGGGCCGAAATCCACATCTATGAATTGAAAGGTCTGAATGATCAACCCGGCAATCAGTTGTTAGAATCAATAGGTGTTCAAATCGTTTATTTGAATAAATTGAAACCCTTCTTATTGTATGATCATGATACTTCCCAAAGATCGAAATTTTTAATCAATACAGGAACAATATTACCTTTTTTGTTCAACAAGATACAAAAGTGCATGATTGACTCATTCCGTACTAGAAAAAATCGCAGGAAATCCTTTGAGAACACGGATTCCTATTTATCAATGATATTCCACGATCGAAACAATTGGTTGAATCCTCAGAAAAGTTCATTGATATCTTCTTTTTATAGAGCAAACAGACTTCAATTCTTGAATCATCCCCATCGCTTCTGGTTCTATTGTAACAAAGGATTCCATTTTTATGGGGAAAAGACCCGTATCCATAATTATGATTTTACATATGCACAATTCCCCAATATCTTGTGCATTCGCGACAAAATATTTTCTTTTTGTTTCGGCAAAAAAAAACATGTTTTGGGAGAGAGAGAGACTATTTCACCAATTGAGTCACAGGTATCTGGCATATTCATACCTAACAATGTTCCACAAAGTGGTAACGAAACGTATAACTTGTACAAATCTTTCCATTTTTCAATTCGATCCGAGCCATCCGTTCCTATTTACTCGATTGCAGACATTTCTGGAACACCTGTAATAGAGGAACAAATAGTCAATTTTGAAAGAACTTATTGTCAACTTCTTTCAGATATGAATCTATCTGATTCAGAAGGGAAAAACTTGCATCACTATCTCCGTTTCAATTCAAACATGGGTTTGATTCACACTCCATGTTTTGAGAAATATGTGCCGTCCGGAAAGAGGAAAGAACTGAGTCTTTGTCTAAAGAAAAACGTTGAGAAGGGGGAAGTAGGTAGAACCCTTCAACGAGATAGTGCTTTTTCAAATCTCTCAAAATGGAATTTGTTCCAAACCTATATGCCGTGGTTCCTTACTTGGACGGGGTGTAAATATCTTTATTTCACCTTAAAAAACAATATTTATTTGATATTGAATATTCCCTTTCAATATTCCCTAAGTGGCAGTCAAAATTTTGTGTCCGTTTTTCATGATATTATGCATGGATCAGATATATCATGGCCAATTCCTCAGAAAAAGTGGTGGTCGATTCTTCCACAACGGAATCTGATAAGTGAGAGTTCGAGTAAGCGTTTACAGAATCTTCTTCTGTCCGAAGAAATGATTCATCGAAATAATGAGTCACCCATTCCATTGATATGGACACATCTGAGATCACCAAATGCTTGGGAGTTCCTCTATTCAATTCTTTTCCTTCTTCTTGTTGCTGGATATCTCGTTCGTACACATCTTCTCTTTGTTTTCCGAGCCTCTAGTGAGTTACAGACAGAGTTAGAAAAGATCAAATCTTTGATGATTCCATCATACATGATTGAGTTGCGAAAACTTCTGGATAGGTATCCTACATCTGAACTGAATTCTTTCTGGTTAAAGAATCTCTTTCTAGTTGCTCTGGAACAATTAGGAGATTCTCTGGAAGAAATACGGGATTCTGCTTCTGGCGGCAACATGCTATTGGGTGGTGGTCCCGCTTATGGGGTCAAATCAATACGTTCTAAGAAGAAATATTTGAATATCAATCTCATCGATCTCATCAGTATCATACCAAATCCCATCAATCGAATCACTTTTTCGAGAAATACGAGACATCTAAGTCGTACAAGTAAAGAGATCTATTCATTGATAAGAAAAAGAAAAAACGTGAACGGTGATTGGATTGATGATAAAATAGAATCCTGGGTCGCGAACAGTGATTCGATTGATGATGAAGAAAGAGAATTCTTGGTTCAGTTCTCCACCTTAACGACGGAAAAAAGGATTGATCAAATTCTATTGAGTCTGACTCATAGTGATCGTTTATCAAAGAATGACTCTGGTTATCAAATGATTGAACAACCGGGATCCATTTACTTACGATACTTAGTTGACATTCATAAAAAGTATCTAATGAATTATGAGTTCAATAGATCCTGTTTAGCAGAAAGACGGATATTCCTTGCTCATTATCAGACAATCACTTATTCACAAACCTCGTGTGGGGCTAATAGTTCTCATTTCCCATCTCATGGAAAACCCTTTTCGCTCCGCTTAGCCCTATCCCCTTCT